AATATCCAAATACCAAATTCGCTCCCTATATAACGTTCGCGAAGTAAAAAGAACTCTTGGGAAGATCAAAGAAAAAACATGCTCTTCTTCCGTAAAGAATTCTTCCACAAATTCTGAACCTAATCTTTTCAAAAAAGCACGGACAGTACTTTTGTGTTTACGAGCCAAAGTTTTAACACAAGAAAGCCGAAGTATATATTTTATTCGATACAAACTCTTTTTTTTTGAAGATCCACTGTGATAATGAGAAAGATTTCTGCATATACGCACAAATCGGTCAATAATATCAGAATCGGAGGAATCGGCCCACGTCGGCTTACTAATGGGATGCCCTAATGTGTTACAAAATTTCGCTTTAGACAATGATCCAATAAGAGAAATAATTGGAATTCTTGTATCCAACTTCTTTATAGCATTATCTATTAGAAATGAATTTTCTAGCATTTGACTCCGTACCACTGAAGGGTTTAACCGCACACTTGAAAGATAGCCCAGAAAGTCGAGAGAATATTTAGATAATTGATTTATACGGACTCGTCTTGATTGAGACCACATGTAAAAATAATATTGCCATAAATCGACAAAGTAATATTTCCACTTATTCATCAGAAGAGGCGTATCTTTTGAGGCCAGAATTGCCTTTCCTTGATACCTAATAAAATGTATGAAGGGGTCTTTGAACAACCATAGGTTGTTCTGAAAATCATTAGAAAAGACTTCTACAAGATACTCTATTTTTCCGTAGAAATTAATTCGGTCAAGAAAGACTCCAGAAAATGTTGATCGTAAATGAGAAGACTGCTTACGGAGAAAAAGGAAAATGGATTCGTATTCACATACATGAGAATTATATAGGAACAAGAATAATCTTGGATTAAAAATAGAAATAGATTTCTTTGGAGTAATAAAACTCTTCAAATTACAATACTCGTAGAGAGAGAACCGTAATAAATGCAAAGAAGAAGCATCTTTTACCCAGTAGCGAAGGGCTTGAACCAAGATTTCTAGATGGATGGGGTGAGGTATTAGTACATCTAACACATAAGTTAAATGTGAGAATTTGTCCTCTAAAAAAGGAAATATTGAATGAATTGATTGTAAATTATGAAATTTTGCTACTTCTTCTCCCTGTGAGTAAGATACTAATCGTAAGGAAAATGGAATTTCCACAATGACTGCAAATCCCGCCGATATCATTTGAGAATAGAAATTATTGTTGTGCCCAAAAAACGGATTTTGATTGGAATCATTAGCAGAAATAATCAAATGATTCTGTTGATCCATTCGAATAATTAAACGTTTCACAATGAGCGAACTGAATTTATTCCCATAACCTTGATTTTCCAAAAAAACCATCGATTTATTTAAACCATGATCATGAGCAAGTGCATAAATAGACTCCCGAAAAATAAGTGGGTATAGGAAATCGTGTCGGCGAGATCTATTTAGTTCTAAATAGACTTGAACTTCCTCCATTTCAAATTTGATTTCGATTTGAACCAAAGATAGGGATCTATTCGGTTATCAAATGATACATAGTGCGATACAGTCAAAACAAGGTATTTATAGTAAGAAAAGAATAGATACCTCGGAGACAGGTAGATTCATTAACGGATTCTCTATCCTATCTTTTGCCATCTAATTGATTTATGTTCGTTAGAGGATAAGAAGACGGTTAGAAATCCTTTATTTTTTCAACCCAATCGCTCTTTTGATTTTGGAAAAAAAAATATCTTTTCTTTATCAATATACTGCTTCTTCTACACATTCATGTCTAACCCATAAAGGGGCTAACTAATAATTAGGACTCATAAAAAAATCGATAATTTACTCATGAGAAAAACCTTTACCGCCTTGGGTACTAATTTATTTTTAACGTTTAATTAGATCGGGTAATCATTCAAATTGAGAACAGAAGCTCGTTACTTTTTGTTTCCCTATAATTGGGGCCGTAGAGCTCTATCCATTTATTCACTCGACCCAATTTTGAATTCAATTAATTTTTTTGTTCCGCACCAAAAATTCAAAGACGATTGTTTTTTGGACTGATCCGGAAAAAAATGGATTCTTAGAATTCTGCATTGAGACGACATGCTCTTTTTTCCATCCACTCCTTTGAGGATCAGTCGCGGTCTTACAAACTCTACCGATGGTATGAACGAATCCCTTTCTTCATACAAATGTGTAAAAAATGCTAGTCGCACTTAAAAGCCGAGTACTCTACCGTTGAGTTAGCAACCCCCCAAAAAATTAGAATGTGTGGGTACAATCGGAAAAAAAAAGTGGAATTGCACGAGACAATCAAAACATGAAATTAGCATTAGCAAAAATTTGAATAAAATAAAAAATAATCTGAATATTGAATGTTCAGATTAGATAAAAATACACGAAATGCTCAGATAAAAACAGAGAAATAGAATAAGTGAAAATTTGTGGACTGCCTCCTGTCTTATTCATTCCATTGTTATCCATTTTTTTTGTTTCAATACAATTATTTTGTTTCAATACAATTACAAAAAAACTTCTTGTATCACAAGAAATTCAAAGAAAGAACCCATTATTTGAATGTGCCAAACTTGTGGGCGGGGATAAATAGATCTATTTATCTACGATCGAATTATATTTGTTCGATACACTGTTGTCAATATGATTGTAAATTTTGAATAGAATATAAAATAAATGTTGAGAAAAGAATAAAGAATATAAAAAAAAAGGCTATAAAAAAATAGAATGAAAAAAGAATTAAGTCAATTTTTTTTATTAATTTTTTTTATTATTAATGATTATTAATATTTTCTATTTTTCTATGTTATTTTTTCTGTTTTTTTTTATCTTATTTTCTGTTTTTTTTTTAAATGCAATTACTTCATTTATTCAATTGATCTTTTTTCTCTCTATTTTCTATCAATAAAATTAGCTCAATAAAAAGAAAATCGGTTTCTGTTATAGAACACGGTATTATATCGTAGCAATATTCTTATAGTAGGAAAGCAATAAGAAATGCGAATAATAAATAAAAATAAAGATAAAGTAGGAATAGAACAAAAGAGGGGGGAGGAAATAATAAAGAAAAAATTTATACAAAGCTAGATATGAGCCATCCACACCCTCTTTTTTGTATTTCATTAATTGAATTTTGTTTGATTAAGACTAAGTTCCGTAAAAACCCCCGCCTTCTTTAAAATATCACGAACAGTTCTTGTGGGTTGAGCTCCTTTTTCAAGGAAATAGAGAAGAGCGGGAAGATTTAAATAGGTCTGATTATTTATCGGATCATAAAAACCCACTTTTCGAAGATCTCTTCCCTCTCTTCGGGATCGAACATCAATTGCAACGATTCGATAAACGGCTCATTGGGATAGATGTAATTAAATAATACCCCCCCCCTAGAAACGTATAAGAAGTTTTCGCCTCGTACGGCTCGAGAAAAAAAATGATTAAAGGTTATGTCTATGTATGAAATTAGAATGTCAAAAAGATCCAGAAACCCAGCAAATCAATTAGACATTTAAACCCGTCTTTTTTTTTTCGAAAAAAAAAAAGAAGAAAAAAAGCATTCGTACTCTCATAACTCAAGTCAAATAACTCTCAAAATGCTCAAAAAAATCCTTAGGCATTCTTTTATTGAGTGGTCTCTAACCCTTCTTTTTTGGTTGTCTCGTTTAGAATTGATTTCGATTCTTCATTTTGATCTAGCTGTTGAGACAATTGAAAAGGGTATTTCCTTGTTCTAGGATCCTTTCTTTATCTTTGCCTTGAATCATTGGGTTTAGACATTACTTCGACGATATTTAATCATTTCAAAAATGGCAGCAACATGCCCCTTTTTCTCTCTTTTTTTCTTTCTCTCAAAGAATCAGATGAACGATTAATTACCGCATGCTTTTGATCGTTTGATCGAAAGAGTTTTACCAATTCCAACAATTTTTCTTTTTTCTTTTTGAAAATAGTTTGAATCGGAGACTTTCGATTTCTATATCAAAAATAGACTTACGAAGTTGTTCCAACTTATTGATTTCCATTAACTAACCCTAGATCCTTACCCCTGAAAAATGGATGTTTCTCTTCGAGCTCCATCCTGTACTATTTACATTACAACCCAACAAAAAGACGGATTATAATAGAACAAAGGATGTCGAGCCAAAAGCACCTTCATTTCTACATAATGGAAAGTGGTGGGTTTTGACATCCACAGCCGATCGTGTCCTTCAAGTCGCACGTTGCTTTCTACCACAGCGTTTCAAACGAAGTTTTACCATAACATTCCTCTAGTTTGGAACATTGATTCAATTATGGAATCATGAATAGTCATTGGTTCAGTCAATACATAGTAATTTATCTATACTTCTTCCTTCTATATGAAATCAATTTCTTTCTATATGAATTTATCTATACTTCTTCCTTCTATATGAAATCAATTTCTTTCTATATGAAATAAATAGATAATTTAGGAAGACTCAATAAGAATTCAAATTAACCCAGATTGGATGAATACAATAGATTTTCCATTTTTTTTTTTATTTTTTATTAATATTAATTTTAATAATATTAAACTTTTCTATTTTTTTATTAATATTAAACTTTTCTATTCTAATTAAAATTAATAAGTTAAAATTATTTAATTAATAAGTTAAAATTATTAAGAAATTAATAATTTCATTACCAATAATATCACGAATATTATAAATAACAGAACTAAACTAATATTTTTGAGTCTGCCTTTCATCTTCAAATAAAAAGATAGATCAAATAAATCGATAGAATAGATTCGCCAATCTGACAGTTCTTCGAGTGCCAATCTTAAGAAATCATTAAAAATCAAAAGCAAGAATCACATTTTCTCTAATATTTGACTAAAGAAAGAAGGTTGGTAAAAAAAAAAAGAGCAATTTAGATTCGGATATCTTTATTCTAATAGATAAAAACAGTCTGCTAGATAAAAACAGTCTGCTCTGGGACGGAAGGATTCGAACCTCCGAATAGCGGGACCAAAACCCGTTGCCTTACCACTTGGCCACGCCCCATTTAGATTTCTATTTGAAACTACTAAACACTAATATGGGTATTCCTTGTTCGTCAATTCCAGTTCCAAATAGCTATGGAATAGATTAGATTTTTGCTAGGATTTTGGCACGTATGGATAGAGAATTAAACCGAATTTATTGATCATTACATATAATTCAATTAAGATATTTATTGTATGAAAGTATGATTTCTTCTATTCTCTTGTAAGAATTGAAGGCTTTTTGATTGGGTGAGTTGAAAGAAGTATTGTTTAGTCTGCCTTATTTTTTTTTCTTTCTTCATTTTTTCCCTTATATCAAAATATCAAAAAAACATATTTATAACTCAATCAAAATTATCTCCAAAATTATCTCCAAGAACAAAACAAAAGAACAAAATTTTATTATGCTTAATCTTAATATCTTTAATTTGATCTGTATCTGTTTTCATTCTGCCCTTTTTTCGAGTAGTTTTTTATTCGCCAAATTGCCCGAGGCCTATGCTTTTTTGAATCCAATCGTAGATTTTATGCCAGTAATACCTGTTCTCTTTTTTCTCTTAGCCTTTGTTTGGCAAGCTGCTGTAAGTTTTCGATGAGATCTTTAATACTGTCCTAGAAAAATTCATGATTTATTCAAGAAAAAAATTCTAACAATTGAAAAGATCAGATAAGTCTTACACTATGAACACTATGAACGAACCCTCAATTCAAATCAAAAATGGAAATTCTTGGATAGCCATGAGAAATCTGGATCATCCCATTTTCTCATTCTGACCCTTTTTTGTCGAAGAACCCTATTTAGATTAAAGTCCGCCACAATATAGAATTGTTGGTATGACAAATTTTTTTTTGGAATGAAAAGCTCAACTCTATATTCCAAGTGAATTTATGAAAATTCTTTTCGATTTCTAGAAATTCTAGAAATCACTTTATTTCTTGGTGTCAAAATAGGATATGTAGTATAGGATATGTAGTATAAAAACGGGGAATCTATTCTCTTCTTTTTCCAAAAAAAAAATGATCTTGGAGATTGTGTAATGCTTACTCTTAAACTTTTTGTTTACACCGTAGTGATATTCTTTGTTTCTCTCTTCATCTTCGGATTCCTATCTAATGATCCGGGACGTAATCCTGGACGCGAAGAATAAAAAAGGGGGAGTTCCTTGCTTCATTTTTCTTTTTTATAAATATAAATGGTATTAGGATTTTTTGATCTATTCCACTGTCAAAAACCGAAACGGAAAGAGAGGGATTCGAACCCTCGGTACGAATAACTCGCACAACGGATTAGCAATCCGACGCTTTAGTCCACTCAGCCATCTCTCCTAATTTAATTGAGAAAAGATAATTACTATGTTACAGCACACAAAAAGAAATGCTTGAAAAAGCCCTTCTTTCCTTTGTTATATAGATTTTTATTTATTATTTATTTATATATTTATTTATATATTTATTTATATAGAGTATTATTATTTATATAGAGTATTATTAATCTATAGATATATAGATTCTTAATTTTATCTATAGATATATAGATTCTTAATTTTATTAATTTTATTATCTAGACTTAATTTTATTATATAGAGATATATATATTAGAATATAGCTATATACAACTTTTATTAGTAATTCCATTTCATTTATATTTATATCATTTATATTCTAGATATCATTTAGATTCTAGATATAAATATATAAATAAACCAAGGGCTCTAACTAAAGAGATATCTCAAATAAAAAAAAAAGAAAAAAGAAAGAATAGCGCTTTGATTTCGATCAAAAAGGACTTTTTTTATTTCCAATTTCCACGGACCGGCCCGGTCAGTACCCGGCCGGGCTCATTTTTTTATTTTCAACTCAAATAATTTATTTTCAACTCAAATAAATCATTTTTTCTATGATTCTGCAATCTAACTTGTTGTAACAAAAAAATCTTGTTATTGGATTGAATCAACAATCCGAAGCAGAAGAAGTACTATTTCCGTTCCTATAATTATAATATAGAATCCAAATATCATTTCTATTCTTTCTTTTCTCCCTCTTTCTTTTTATTTCCATTTCTTTTATCTTTTTATTTCCATTTCTTTTACTAGAATAACTAGAATAAATAATAAAAAAAACTATGGATTTTTGCACAATCCATTTTTATGTTATAACTAAGTTTTTTTGTCGAACCCTATCTATCAAAACTCCTATAACAAAGGAAAGAAGTTTTTATTTAGTTATTTACGAAATAACTATTCTTTTCCTAATTTTATCAAGTCTTCGCGGCAAGGCTCTAATTTTCAGGATTTTTTATGCTCCTATCTTGTGATCTTATCTTGATTACGCCCAATTCCCCTGTTCGACAAAGGGTCCCTTTATATACAATAATCGCATTGTAGCGGGTATAGTTTAGTGGTAAAAGTGCGATTCGTTCTATTAATCCCCTTAATAGTTAAGGGGTCTTTCGGTTTGATTCATATTCCGAACAAAAACTTTATTTCTTAAAAGGA